AAAAAGAAAATTTCAAGCAAAAAAAGACTCTTAATGCTCCGGGCGAAAAGATGAAATCTTGGATTTTTGCGCATATCCCAATCCTTATTGATTATCTCATCACAGTTCAAATTTTCTTTTTTTACTTTTTTTATAAGTTCATTGAAGAAGTTTTATTTGCTCAGTAAGTTATTCCCACCCCTTTTTTGTTTGTCCACTACTTCTTATGAATCGAAACAAACGAGTTCCGATAGAACTGGAAAATCAAATAAATAGTAATCTTTGACGAACAGGATCAATAATCATTATTATTTCCACACAAGAAAAGGAATTTTCCACCCTTTTCTTGTGTGGAAGATTAGGAAGACGAGTAATCCCTCCTAGAATCATTTGTTCCTTTCATTTATCCGCGTGTATTCTCCTCCTACTTATGCCTATTATCTATTAGAATTCGATTCTATTAGGTACAAAAAAACTATTGATGCATTACATGGCATTTACAATCTGCCAATGGGAGGCCTAGCATAGTCACAACACTCCCATTTTGATTGAAAAAAAGAAGGGGGGATCAAGTAGTCTTCTTCGCAATATACATACTATTGCTAGGAATGGGATACAAGCAATTTCCGGCATCTCGCAGAAAAACAGTATAAACAAAGCAAGCAAAACATTTTCCATGATTTTTTTGAATCATACATAATTGCATCGATCACAACAATTCGGCTCTTTTTACCAGCTTGATGAATCCGTGGATCTAGAAATTCATTTCGGACAATTGAACCTTCTCAAACTGTTTCTTTTTTAGAACCAAAAAGATTTGTGCCAGAATAACAGATGCCAAGAAGAACAACAAACCTTGGACACGTAATGGATCTTGAAGTACTATTTCTGCATCTCCCTGACCAAATCCACCCACATTGGGATTACTCGTTAATGGTTGATCAAGCTTGATAGATTCACCCTCTGAAACAAGAAGTTCTGGTCCTGGAGGTATAATATCAACCACTTGGTGTCCATCCGATGCGTCAGCTATGGTTATTTCATACCCCCCTTTTTCTTTACGTACTATTCTGCTTACTATACCTGCTGCTGTAGCATTATAGACTGTATTGTTACTCTTGTTCCCATCGGGATAAATCTGACCTCTTCCCCTGTTCCCACCTACATATATGGGATACTTTAAGAAGTGAACATCTTTCTTAATAGCAGGGTCCGGGGAAAGAATGGGAAAGACGATTTCACTATATTTCTGACCAGGAACAGGACCTACCACAAGAATATTTCTTTTAGTGGGGCGATAACTCTGAAAAGACAGATTGCCTATCTTTTCTTTCATCTCGGGAGAAATACGATCGGGGGGAGCTAATTCGAATCCCTCGGGTAAAATAAGAACAGCCCCCACATTCAAAGCCCCCTTTTTCCCATTAGCAAGAACTTGTTTCAGTTGCATATCATAAGGGATTCTAACAACTGCTTCAAATACAGTATCAGGAAGCACAGCTTGTGGAACCTCAATATCCACGGGCTTATTAGCTAAATGGCAATTGGCGCATACAATACGCCCAGTTGCTTCTCGTGGATTTTCATAACCCTGCTGCGCAAAAATGGGATATGCATTTGAAATAGATGTCCGAGTTATGACATATATCATGATCGATACGGAAATGAATCGAGTCATCTGTTCCTTTACCCAAGAAAAGGTATTTCTATTTTGCATGGTCCAATTATTGATCCCGGAAATTTCTACAATAAATTAGGTAGGTAGCTAGTATAGTTCCCTATCCACGATTCTGCCATTGTACTGGAGGGGGAATCCCTTAGACGGGTAGAAGTATAAAGAGTGAGTCAGATTAAAAATGGTTTGTTTATGTACGAAGTAACATTCGGATTTGATTGATATCGGCAGATCAAATGAGTTCTTCATTCATTCATTGAATGATAAACCACTACAAGTGAAGGAGATACACGATTTAAATAATGGAAGATCCAATATTTCAAAATTGTATCTAGAATGACTGGAAAAGTGGAAACAAGACCAGATATAATTTGATTGTTATGAGCAAATCCAAAATCTTTGTAGACCGAACCAATCATTAGTTCCCAACCATGGGGCGAGTGGAATCCGATACATAAATCAGTTAATAAAAGAATAGAAAAAGCTTTTATTGTGTCGCTTAAGTTATAGAGGAATTCCTGAACCCAAGAATTAAGAATGACAAGTTCTTCATTACCCAGAATAGAATAACCACTTAGAATAGCAAAACAGATTATATTTGTCGAGAAATGCAAAATTATATGGATATGATCTTCATTGTGCATTTTGACCAATTGTATTGTTTCTTTGTGGATTCCTATACGAAGCTTTTGTATCTGTGTCTCCGGGTACTCCTTTATCATTTCGTCCAACAGGAATAGTTGTTCTAATTCTATGAATCTTTCTAGAACGTTCTTCTCTTGAATATCATTCAAAAAAGTTTCGGATTGCCTTGTATTCCACCAATTAGTAACTAAAGGTTCCAGACTTTTATTAAATGAGAGAGAGATCCACCAGGGCAAAAAGACTATAGATGCAAGATATGGGAGGGGAGTCAATGCTTTCTTTTTTGGCACTTTGAATCTGTTCTGTAAATTGTTAATGAAACTGCTTCATTCGCCGACTCTATCTGATCCGATATTTCTATGAAGCATGAGTTCTATAACAAGGTATGGAACCTATGGATCGGATCTATTCCTTCTTTTTTTTTTTTTTGAATTGTTTAGTCCTTGGATCTAGAAAGAATATAGAAATAGAATAAAGGTCCGTTTCGAATGAAGAAATAATCAAGTTCCCAGATATCTCAATTGGTCAAATTCGAACCAATTGTATCTTCATTTGTTCCTTTCGATGAATGCCCGAAAAACCACTTGAAGTAATGAATATTATTCGGATTTCGAGACGAAAGAACTCCCCCTGGATCAATCAATTATTTCGAAATGTTTCACTGGCTACCCACAGCCCAGGAATAATTGAGGGGATATTTCTGAAGAATATTGATGATGAAATCCAAAATGGGTGGCAAAACAAGAGAGAAATTGAATAGTTATGAGAGATCCAATCGTTTGGTCATCAAGGAGCAAAAGAAAGGATAAAAAAAAAAGAAACATCGATTGACGAAAGAGAGATAATTTACGAGATACGATCCATCTATATCTAACGTATCAATTCAAAATATTGGTCCTAAAAAGATGAATTCTGTACTGTATTCCGAAATGTTCTGATATGTGTGATGAATACATACTTATTAGATTTGTTACTAGTATGAAAGAATTGAGTTTAGTTACATATGTAAAAAAAAGAGTTTTTGTTTTGGTGGATAAAAATAGCTTCTTATTATGGTTGTTCCGTATTCGTCCGCCTCCTTTATTCTATGGGCCACAACACAACGGTATTACCAACGGAACGGGGGAAATAGAATCGAACATGTTTTGCTCGAATAAACGTTCCGAAGAAACTTCAGTTATATTAAAAAGGGGATTCCTGAGTTCCTTCCCTCATGCGGAGAAAGCATTCATTCTTCAGTTCATTTCAAAATACTTCAATTGGTACGCGCAAGAAATAGGCCGATTCAGCAGCTTTTTGTTCAATTTCTCGTGGAGTAAAATTCTCATCGGTACGAGTCAAGGGAATGGCTCCCTGGCCTCTGATTTCCATATAAAGGACACGACGAGGATAAAGACCCTCTTTAACTTCCATTCTGATTGACTGGATATCTCTCATAAGGAATCGAAGGAAGATGCGACGATTTATTCCAGGAAATCCCCAACGAAAAATACACACTATTCCTTCTTTTCTATCAAAAAGATCATAACCACTACCTACATTCCACGAAATTGTGCACCACAAATAGGAACTAATGAACAGACCAGCGATCCCATAGAAAGACATCACGATTCCTTGGGGAAAAAAAAGGATTTCCTGAGAGGGAAATACAGATATCAGATTCCTACCAAGATAACTGGAAGTTCCAACCAATAAGAATCCTAGTGAACCTAAAAAAAGGATACAGGCCCAGCAGAAATTACTTGTTTTTCGAGACCCCGTTATAAGTTCTATCCATATACGTTCGGATTGCCAGTTCATACTCGATCCAGTTGCATTCTATTGGAATTGAGAGAATAGAATAAGCCAAATGAATTTGACTTTACTTTTTTTGTTTTGATCCCGAAGTAACTCTCATCAACTAGCACTATTATGATGTAAACCATTAGGAGTAATTCATCGAATTGGTTAGATATAAAATAATAACATCCCCTTCATATGATCCCACTATGTATATCTACATACATATAGATACATTGACTTTCTATTTCAGATATTCGCTGATCTATTTGAAAACAAAAACAGCTATACCCACATATAATATACATGCATTTATCCATATATCATGGATCTGCATGCATAACAATAACAGCTTTTTTATTTGTGCTCGGAGGGAGTCACATGTCGTACCGTACCCTATTCCACTAAAAGATATCTGTATTATGATCCAAGTCCAAGTGTTAAAAAAAATGGATGAGATTTGATCCCATCGGATCTAAACAATCTTGTTTTTTTGAACATGAAGAGATAAAGAAGCCATTGCAATTGCCGGAAATACTAGGCCCACTAAAGGCACAAAAATAGAGGGTAAATTGAAATCTGTCATAGAATAGGTGCCTCGATTTAATATTTGTACTTGTTATAAATTTGTACTTGTTAGAAATATATCTTATGATAAGTATATTTATTATAAGTATATAATAAGTGCAAGGAATGTAGAACTAAATAAGTGTACCTATTCATCTTTCTACACAAAATATATGTATGATATAATCCGCTTTTTTATTCTTGTTCTCCCGTCCTTATCTTATAATAAAGAGTTTCTTACAAGTTCCCTAAGGATTCGTTAGAATCCGATCCAACAGGGATTCATAGTAAAAAAAAGGAGGTTCTCGGGAGATATAGATATAGAAATATGCAACATTTCTATTATAGATTTTCA